GAGGATCAAACCATTTCTTCTGACTCTTTTTCAAATTCGATAAATGTTGGTTGATCGTATATTTCATTTTCATTATAGTTATATGATTCAGAGTATCATTTCCTATTTGATCCCTTTGAATTCCATATTCGAAGTTGCGATCGGATCTATTCATTAAAAAGAATCGATTCGATACATTTCTTATGTACCCATAGGTGCTATATTGGATTTGAATCAGATTTCGGATCAATCTATATTGATTGACTGCCTCCATGATGTTGTTGCTAGCAAATACCGCTGTTTTTCGTTTTGGATCTTCCAAATCATTCCCGCAGTGGATCCGGACCGAAGAAAAAGCAAATCCCCTATGATACACCAGATCCGGCTCGGTTATTGATAGAGTGAATAGATCTGCCATTTCTTGAAATCTCTCTTCTGATTCAAAATCGTGGTGTAACGTGTATCCCCCTTTGTTCCGGTCATGGAATAGATGAAATAAATCCAAAAATGGATTTTTGTTCAAGAATGAAATCTTATTGGAACTGTCCATATCTGGTTCATCCTTCGGAACCATATCACATCCCGGATCTGATGAAATAGGATGAATTGAGACGGTATTTTGTAAATACGTAATTATCTTGAATATATCAACCATTTCTTTATTTTCCGATCGCCTGAAAGGGACAAAAGAAACATCTTGTTTTTTCTTCCAAAATTTCTGATCTCTAGTGGACCTCTCGGTAGGATTCGAACCCAGATGAAGTTCTGACCATCTGTCAGAGAAAAAAGAACGAATTGATCTTGTAGGATTCCCAAGAAATTCTTCGATTTCTTTCGGAAGCAGATGATTATTCATCTGCTTCTCACGTTTCGTGAATAGCCGGGACATTGAGGAAGATCCAAAAAGGCATTTCGGGAATCGATCTGATTCTATCTCTGTTCGTTCCGTTTGAAGAAAGGAAGGATCCCAAAGAATCGATCTTTCTTTTAGTTGCTGAATCTCTGTTTGATCGATCAATGTGTGATATTCTGAATCCTCATTTCTAATGGAATCGAAAAGATCTCTGAATTGATCAGAAGATCCTTTCGATTGGCTAGAATCCGTTACTTGAACGAAAATAGATCTTGTGGAATCATATTGAATATTTGACAATACATTCCGTACCCTGCTAAAAAACCGATCCTTGTTTACCAACCACACATTGTCTAACCAAATCCAATTCTCTCTCGATACGTTCCTCAAAAAATCCGATTCGTGCTGATTCTTCCCCCAACTAACGAAGAGATCTTGTCGGAATTGCCACATATGAAATTGAGCACAATTTTGCAAAGAAATACCCCACTTGTTTCTCGAGAAGAGATGGGAAACATGCTCAATATCATTTGATTGAATAGTTGCCTCAGCTCCTTGTTGTTTGAAGAAACCCTCCCCTTCAATTGGTCGTTTTTCACAAAAAGCAGACATGAGATAACAAATCAAGTCTTTCCCTAAGATTTCGAATAGCTGTCCCGAATTCAAGTTGATTATGTTTCGCTTCTTCCTCGGAGAAAGACGATCAAACAATTCCCAATCATGGTCCTTGCGGATCGGATCATCCGTATAGGATAAAAAAAGAAACCCCAGATATTTGCTATCTTTCTCTTTGAATGAGATCTCAATTCCAGCTACGGTTTCATTAGCTATCTTACAACTAGAATCCCTCTTTTTTCCGATCCGGTTCCTCCACCACCGCGAACCCCGGTTCGATTCAGGCATGATACACTTTTTATTTATTGGGAGAACCCAAGTACTCTCTTGCGGATCCATGAAACAACTCTCAGAAATCTTTTTCCCTTTTGGAAGATACAGGAGCGAAACAATCAACCTATTGATATTGGAAGACCAAAAAGATTCTTCCAATGTCTCATTTCTGGGTCCAATGGAATTCATAGGTATAGGAAGAAGCCCCATCAAATAGAGATTTTTTCTTTCGACCATCTTTTGATTGTTAATACGAGATATAAGGACCGCTACTACAAGCAGTACTACACCTTTGATCATGAAATATCGATTGCTTGTTGAACCCTGTGAATCACGTGAAAGTAGGATACTCCAAATTCGGGGGTCAAAGAGTTTCATAAAACGTTCTTGGTGGAAAAAAATGTGAGTGAAAGATCCCACTGAATCGAATTTGATCCATGAATCTAAGAAATAGTGAGAATTTTTGATCTCTCTCAATATCTCTCTCAATTCGAAGATCCAGGATTTGAATTGATGTCGTTTCATTGATTCCTCCTAAAGATTTTCATTGATTCCTCCTAAAGATTTCATTTCAATTGGAATTTGGTTATTCACGATGTACGATGAGCCCTGTTAAGCATCCATGGCTGAATGGTTAAAGCGCCCAACTCATAATTGGCAAATTCGTAGGTTCAATTCCTGCTGGATGCACGCCAATGGGAACGTTCAATAAGTCTATTGGAATTGGCTCTGTATCAATGGAATCTCATCATCCATACATAACGAATTGGTATGGTATAT